AGCATCCATATAATTCCATAAATCTCGTTTAAGGATTCCAATCTGGAAAAAGAATTGATAGCTTGTACTTCTCTCGTATTAATTACTTCTGGTGTATCAATTATCATTTCAACGATCAACTTCTCCCATAATGATATCTATGCTACCTAGTATTGTCATAATATCAGCCAATTTCATTCTTTTAACTAGTTGAGGAAGAATTTGCAAATTAATAAAACCCGGAGGGCGAATTTTCCATCTCCAAGGAAAACCGCTCTGATCCCCTATCAGAAAAATTCCCAATTCTCCCTTTGGGGCTTCTACTCTTACATAAAGTTCTTGTTTCGGCAATTCAAAAGTAGGAGAAGTTTTTTTACTAATGAATCGATATTCAAAATCATTCCATTCTGGATCCCTTTCTCTACCAAAACAGCGGGCTTCGAGATTTTCATAGGGCCCCCCTGGAATTCCTTCCAGAGCCTGTTGAATAATTTTTATGGATTCTGTCATTTCACCAATTCGGACTAAATAACGAGCTAATGAATCGCCTTCTTTTTGCCACTGGACTTCCCAATCAAATTCTTCGTAAGATTCATAATGATCAACTTTACGAAGATCCCATTGTACTCCAGAAGCTCGTAGCATTGGTCCTGATAAACCCCAATTTATTGCTTCCTCTGCACCAACAATACCTATTCCTTCAACTCGTTCTAAAAAAATAGGATTTCGCGTAATAAGTTTTTGATATTCAGCAACTTCTGTTAAAAAATAATTGCAGAAATCCAAACATTTATCTATCCAGCCATGAGGTAGATCAGCCCCCACGCCCCCGATACGAAAATAATTATGCATCATTCTCATACCAGTGGCAGTTTCGAATAAATCATATACTAATTCTCTTTCTCTAAAACTATAGAAGAACGGAGTCTGTGCACCAATATCTGCCATAAAAGGCCCAAGCCATAATAGATGAGAAGCTATACGACTCAACTCCAACATAATTACTCGGATATAGCTGGCTCTTTTAGGTACTTGAATATTTCCCAACTGTTCCGGCCCATTTACTGTTATTGCTTCTGTGAACATAGTAGCTAAATAATCCCAACGTGTTACATAAGGCAAATACTGTATAATTGTTCGGTTTTCCGCAATTTTTTCCATTCCTCTGTGTAAATAACCTAATATTGGCTCACAGTCAATAACATCTTCGCCGTCTAGAGTAAGGATGAGTCGAAGAACACCATGCATTGATGGGTGGTGGGGACCCATATTTACTATCATAAGGTCTTTTCTTGTAGCTGGTACATTCATAGGGGGTTCCTCGATTCATTCTTCCATGAATTTCTGAAAACGAAAAGAAGTTCATCAAAACTCAAGATCTAATAAATCAAATAATTAACTAAAAATCAATCAAATAATTCAATAAATAAAAAAAAGACTTTTCAAATTAACTCATTTTTGATTCCCGAATATCCAACTGGCTAATTAATTCTTTATAACGTACTCTATTCTTCTTTGCCAAATAAGACAGGAGTCGTTGGCGTTTTCCTAGAATTTTCCGTAAACCCCGCTGAGATAAATAGTCTTTTCTATGCAATTCCAAATGTGAAGTAAGTCTTCGTATCTTGTTAGTGAAACTTATTATTTGAAATTCAAGAGATCCCCTGTTTTCTTCTTTTTTTTCTTGTGAAATAACTGAGATGAATGAATTTTTTACCATAAAATGAAATCCCCCTTTATTAAAATTAAATTAAGATATTTTTCTTGATCAGTAATAATAAATAATGTAATAATAAATAATAATGTCAGTTCATTTTAATTTGGTATACACAAAAATCTTCACTTCATTAGGAATTCCTAATTTTGTCAAATAAAATTTCTAGAGATACCAAGGGATAGTATATTTCTGCGCTTACAAAATAGCAAATTTTATACCTAAAATGAAAAGTAAAAAAAAAAAAAATTCATTGATTCATTTCGAGATCTAATTGATACGTGATTGAATTACATGTATCCGAACGGAATATGGAATGTAAAAAATGCATGTGTGCATCTCCTTGTTTTCCTATATTAGATCAGAATGCTATGGCATATATATATAAAATGCACCCTTATCGAATTTTGAATTGTGGATATATATGTATCCTTACCATACTGAATCGACTGGCATTGTTGGTATCAAACCAATAACGATTCATACAAGCTAAATCTTCTAATCGATAATTGGGCCAAAGAAAAAGCTTTAATTTGCTTAGTTTATTTTTATCTCTATCAACATTTTTGCTTTTATCAAAAATGTAACTACAGCTTTTTATGTTATTATCATTGAAGATGTCCATATTTATATGAATATCATCTCTATTTTGTGAATTGAAAGAAATTAGAATTCTTAATTCTCTACGACGTTTCGGAGATAAAATATTTTCAGGAACAAGTAAATCATAATTATTTTTGTCTCTATTTCTAGTTATACTTTGATGGCTTTCAATAGATTCGGTAAAATTCTTTTTATCAACATAGCCCTTTTCTCTGTATCTTTGCTTAATTTGTTGTTTGCTCTTATGAACCAATAAAATACCTAGGGTTTGATACATAATAAATTGTCCATCATTTTTTACCGACAGGCGAACTGGTTCGATAATCAATATTCCCTTTTTCATCAATTCTGTAAGAGTTAAATCCTTCTGAATCATCAGAATATCCAGATTTATTTCTCCCCTTTGAATAGAGGATATAATAATTTCTCGTGGATTTGTCAGTCTAAGCAGGAGACAATATACTTTGATATTATTGATTATTTTTTGATTTAAAGAATCATCCCATCTTAATTGAAAACGTAAATACCTTTTTAGGAAGAAATCGAGCTCTGCTTCCGTATTACTTTTGTATTGTTTTTTCTTTCTACGTTTTTTCATGTCTGATCCCACATAATCTTCTTCAACATCTTTTCCTTGATTTGCAAGAACTGATCTAAGATCCACTTGGTCCTCGGATTCTTTTTCTTCGTGGTTTCGATTCTCAAATTCAATAGATTTTTTTTCATTCGATGATAGAGATATAAAAAAATCGCCATTTTTCTTTCCGTTGATTTTTTGATTTTCACTAAAATTTGCATTTCTATTAAAATTTAAAAGAAGTAATTTGATTGGTATTGCCCACGGTTTTCTTTTATATACGTTGTAAATTATGACAAATTTTGGAACGAACCAAAGTTCCAAATTTGATATGGGACGATTTAGTATTTCTTCATTCATTCCCATCCAATCAAAAAGGTTTTTTGTTTGATTAGATGAATTGACTTCTTGATCTTTGTGAATCGTAAGAAAAAAAAGATCTTTCTTATCAATTATTTGATATTTATTAGTCCCAGTCTTAGTATTTGTTTTGTGTTTGGTTCCGGTATCGACCCAGGACGCAATATCGACTTTCTTTCTAAGACAAAGATTAAGAATTCTCCAATCAAAATATTTTCTATCCGGGTTTTTGACCATATCGATAATATCATCTTCTGCTAGATAATTATTGATAGGAATACCCCCCAACATATCAAAAAATTTGCTTGTATTTGTGTTGTAATTATAAGAAATTTTTTGCTTTTTATTTACTTGTAATAGTGATTTATAAATATATGAGTCTTTTTTATCTTCATAATTAATAAATTTATATGATAAAAGATTATATCTATAGTGTTTTTTAAAATTATCTTTTTGGTTCGGTAATGAGTCTGCTTCAAAATTATTTTGTTTTTTGTAATGAATTAATTTTAATTGGTCTTTTTCATATAAATTCCATTTGTTTAAATATTGATTTTGAACCATACGGCTGATTTTAGTTCGCCATTTTTGTGGTATTAATCTAGACCATCTAATCTGAGATAAATCATATTTATATTGATAAGGCCTCCTTAACCAGTTTTTCCATTGATTCATTGCAGAATTTAGAAAGTTTTTATCTTTTAATTCGGAATGAAATAGCCCTTGGTCTCCAAAATAATCTTTTATTTCATTCTTAAGAAAAAGGGATGTTCCGTGATATTGAAGGACAGATCTTAACTTATATAAGTTAATAACTTGAATTTGGGATAATTTGTAAAATACATATGCTTGTGACAAGGAGGATACGTCACAAGAAATTTGTGCATTTTTATTACTAAGGCCAATATTACTTTTATTACGTGACTTTTTTATAATCGAAATAAAGTGAATTATATTTGGATTTGTTTTATCAATTCTTTTACGATTTTCTTCATTATTGTAAATGTATTTAGTAATAAATTTCCTTGTTGATTCAAGAAAAAGCTGTGCATTGATCCTCGGAATATTAATGATACCTAGAAAGATATCTATGTATATCCTTTCAATCAAAATTTTTCTAAAAAAATGTGATTTACGAACTAATCGAGCATTTCTTCTTTTTAATATCTGCGAAAAATTTTTTGATGATTTTAATCTTTTAGCATTAGAACTTATTTTGTTAGGACTAATATTTATCTCTGAGGTTATAAATCTTTTTTTCTTTTCTTTTGTAATGTTGTCTATTTGATTTAGGATTGCACTTGTTCTAGCAGTCAGATCTTTCATTTTTTTTTCTGTCAGTGAATAATTTGTCCAATACATAGATCGACTTTTGGGGGACAATTTATGAATTGTCCGATTATTGATTATCGACTCTTTTTTAGTTTCATTCAATTCATATACTTCTCTAAACCCAAATAATAGAATTGGATTTCTTTTTGATTTTAAAAATTTGTTTATTATTTCTTTTAGAAATAGCATGTTTTTGATGACCCAGTTTTTTGTTTCTTTTGAGAAATTTAGAAAAAATTGTCTTCTTTCTTTTAAAATTGTTATAACTAGAAAAGAATTCTTTTTCAACTTTCTAATTTTTTTTTCGAGTTTTTTAAAGATGGGGTAAAAAAGTGAAAGGCGTTTTCGGGGAGAACAAAAAGGCAGTTCAGCCTCCATTCCCCAAACTGTTAAAAAACAAAAATCATTTTTTTTACTTTTCTTTTTCATTGGATC